AATTATTGAACTATCTTTAATTAAATTTAAAACTAAAAAAGTTCTCATTTTTCATTTTTCCGGAAGGAGTTGTGAGATACGGGTCAATAAAATGGTTAACACTATAATCAGATAAATCAGATAGACAGATAAATGCCATTTTTTATCTTTATTTAAAATGAAAAAAGGCCTGGCGAAATACTAATCAAGCCAGGCCGCGAGAAAAAAAAAATGCCTTTTTTGTCGAAAAAGTCTTTCGTAATTTTTTATTTTATATATTTAATAGTGTAAATAGTGTATTTTTCGATTAATAGTCATTCTATTCTTTTTTTCTTTAGTTTTTTATTTTTATATTGAATCTTTCTTATTTTTGTCTTTATCCAACGGAGTTGAATTTCGTATAAAACTTCGACGTGCTGGTGTATTACCCAATAATAACTTGTATATTTTGTATACATATATTATTGTTATATGTTAATATTATATAAATGTTCTTTTTATCTTAATTATTGAATTATATATATTAAAAATTTATTTATTCGAAATTCTTAATTCGAATTTATCACATATTTTTTTTACATAAGATAAAATTGTCTAATTTATTTAATATTTGTATTTGAATATTTAGTATTTTTTATTTTCAAGGGGGAGAGATGGCTGAGTGGACGAAAGCGTCGGATTGCTAATCCGTTGTACGAGTTATTCGTACCGAGGGTTCGAATCCCTCTCTTTCCGTGTTCCATTTACATTGATGATTTAATATTCTATTAATATATTCTATTAATAGTCTGTTTTTTTCTTTCTAATTAAAAAAATTTTTGAATCTATTTTCATTTTATGAAATCTTAAATTTGAAAATATATATATAGACGAAAAAAAAGCAAAAAAACCTTGTTTTAGTCGTCGCGCCCAGGATTACGCCCGGGATCATTAGATAGGAATCCGAAAATAAAGAGAGAAACAAAGAATATAACTACTGTGTAAACAAAGAGTTTGAGAGTAAGCATTACAAATCTCCAAGATCTTTTTTTTTTTTTAAGAGAATAGATTCTCTATTTTTATACCGCATATCCTATCATTTTTTTGGTTTGACGCTGAAAGTCGTTTTTGACAATTTTAAAATAGACTTTTTATTTTGTAATTGTAATCAAAATAAATAATAAATAAGTTATTATTATCTTATCTATTATTTTATTACTTATCAATAATTTTTTATACTTGCTTGTTGAGATTGTAGACGATTACAAAAAGGTTTGTTCATTTATCGAAACAAAAATGGAAAAGGGGATAATGCGGGTTGTGTCTATCCAAGAATTAAAATATTTGAATGTAAGGGTTCATACTGTAAGATTTGTTTGATCTTATCAATTATTTAGTATTAGAGAAAAAAGCATTTTTTTTTATAGGAATAAGCTGAAAGATCTCATCGAAAACTTACAGCAGCTTGCCAAACAAAGGCTAAGAGAAAAAAAAATAGAGGTATGACTGGCATAAAATCGACGATGGGACTCAAAAAAGCATAGGCTTCCGGTAATTTGGCAAAGAAACAACTGCTCGAATAAAGAGCAGAATTAAGACAGATCAAACTCAAGATATTAAGCATAACAGACATTTTTTTTTTTTTTTATTGCATTTTGATTGAGTTAGAAAAAAACCTTCATTTTTTTTTTTTCAACTTACTCACTCAATCAAAAAAACTTCCATTCTCAAGAGGGAATAGAAGAAATTCTACTTTCATATAATATCTTAATGGAATTATCGTTAATGATCAATAAATTTATTTTTTTCTATGTCTACATGGATCGGAGTCAAAATACTAAACAACAGAATCTAATAGATTCTTTAGACAATTGGGCTTTAATTGACGAATAATCAACAACAATATTAGTGTTTATTAATGTTGAATAGAAATCTAAGTGGGGCGTGGCCAAGTGGTAAGGCATCGGGTTTTGGTCCCGCTATTCGGAGGTTCGAATCCTTTCGTCCCAGAGCGCCTGTAATTATAGTTAATAATAAAAATAAAATTTTATTTTTTCTTTTATAAAGTGTAAGGTTGGCTAGAGTTTGACTGGTGTTGTTGATGATTAGAATAAAAAATGATATCTTTTTTCACATAATTTCCCAAATTTAAATTCATTAAGTGATCAAATGACACGCAAATCAAAGTATAATCCCTCGGATATTTAGGCAAGATGGGGTTATAGATTAAATGACTTTGTATTCAAAAAAGGTGTGCCTTTACCTATAATATATCCATCCCCTATATAGTCATCGATAATTATCGAATTATAGAAGACAGTTAGTTCTTTTTTTTCATCCCTCCGAAAATTGTTTCTTTTTTTTATTAAAAATAAAAAAAGAAACTACTTTAAATTACTCCAATTTTGAAGGTTGAGTTCAAAAATAAAGGTGGATTTCTGTTCTCTCTTGGGGATATCGTCTTGATCTAAATTTGAATTATTTGTCATTTTGAGAAAAAAAATGTTAATTAATAAATGAAAAAAATTAGACAAAGATAACATTACTAAAAAAACAGTTGTTCCATATCTAATCTATGGAACAACTGTTTTAATTGAACCAATGACTATTCATGATTCGATAATTGAATCAACCGCACACCGGTTCCAAATTGAGGAATGTTATGGTAAAACTTCGTTTGAAACGATGTGGTAGAAAGCAACGTGCGACTTGAAGGACATGATCTGTTGTGGATTCGTATATCCATCATTCTCGACTAAAGGATGCTCTTAACTCGACATCTTTTGCTATCTTCCACTCAAACCCCCGGTTAGTGGGGTGTAATGGAAATAATATCGGATGGAGCTCGAGTATAAAGTTGGGTTAGGTCTCAAGGGAGAGGGGTCTAGGGTTAGTGTCAATCAAAAGAATAAGTTGGAACAACTTCGTAAGTTATCTTTGCCAGAGAAATCGAAAGGATAAAAATAAAGCCAATTTTTAATCCTCAAGGACATTTTGATAAAACTTTTTCGATTCAATTTTTTTATATATCGTGCGGAAGGCCGCCATTTATATGATTAGATTCTTTAGATAGAAATAAATAAAAAAAGGTATGTTGCTGCCATTTTTGAAACGATTAAAAATCAACGAAGTAATGTCTAAACCCAATGATTCAAAAAACACGATAAAGGCTTCCGGAACAAGAAAATACTCTTTTAATTTTTAATAAACATTAAATTGTCGCAAAAACAACAATTGCATTTTGATCAGAATATCGAGTTCAAATCGATTATTAAGGGTATTTGAGACTGCTCAATAAATGAGAAATGCCAAAAGATTTTTTTCTTTTGAGCTATTTAAAAGTTATTCAACTTGAGTTATGAGTATACAAATGATTTGTTGAGGAAAGAAAAGGCTTAATTCTTAGTTAAATTCCTTTTCATTCGATGATTTTAGGGACTTATTGAATTGGTCATTCTAATTTTTATAGTCATAACTTCGAATCATTTTTCTCGAGCCGTACGAAGAGAAAACTTCCTATACGTTTCCAAGGGGGGTTTAATCTATCCCAATGAGCCGTCTATCGAATCGTTGCAATTGATGTTCGGTCCCGAAGAGAGGGAAGAGATTTGCAGAAAGTTGGTTTTTATGATCCGATAAAAAATCAAACTTATTTAAATGTTCCTGCTATTCTAGATTTTATTCAAAAAGGCGCTCAACCAACAGAAACTGTTTATGATATTTTAAAGAGAGCGGAGGTTTTTAAAGAATTTCGATTTAAGCAAATTAAGTTCAATTAATTAATTCATTTACTAAAAAAAAATGAAAAATAATCAGGTTGTAATTTGGTAGAACTTTTTTCTTCTTTGTTTTTTATAGTGCCAATCCAACATAAGCTTTCCTCTAAAAAAATTGTCACTTTGTTTTTTAGATTATATGTAGATGTCGATTTCACAATTTCTATTATATTTATCGTATTTCTGTATTTATGATATAATAATGGAATAATTTTTTTTTTTTTTNNTATATATATATATTGACAAGAATGTATTGAACAAATATAATTCAGCTGTGAAATAAAAAAATGAAATGGTTTTTTATGTCTTCTGCCCCATAGTTTTATTCAAGGATTCGTTGAATTTGTTGCGATACAAAATATCATTTTTGGAGCTAAAAATGGAGACTATTTGTCTATCAAACTTTGTATCGAAGAATATCTTGTATTGGTGTTTGTTTTTATGTTCGTAACGGAAATCCATTCGAAAATTTGAGTTCAATATCTTGCTAATTCAGCGTTTTGATTCCAATCCAATTTTGTTGATCTCGATTGTATCTACATAACATAGCTATTATGGGGGTTGCTAACTCAACGGTAGAGTACTCGGCTTTTAAGTGCGGCTAGGATCTTTTACATATTTGGATGAAGCAAGGGATTCGTCTACACCATCGGTAGAGTTTATACGACCACGACTGATCCTGAAAGGAAATGAATGGAAAAAAGAGCATGTCGTATTAATAGAGAATTCTTAGAATATTTCATTCTTATAAAATTAAAACTTTATTTTGAATTCTTGAAAGGAAAGGCAATGAATTTAAAGTTGGGTCGATTGAATAAATGGATCGAACCCATAAGGATTGGGTTCCAATTTTGTGGAAAGAATGAGCAACGAGCTTATCTTCGTAATTTGAATGATTCCCCGATCTAATTAGACGTTAAAAAAACTTAGTGCCTGATACGGGAAAGGATTCTCTTACGCGGGGATTTTATCTTTTTAGTGAATCCTAAATATTAAACTATCCATTCTCCATATGGAGCTGTACATGAATGTGTAGAAGAAACGGTATATTGATAAAGATAATTTTTCCAAAATCAAAAGAGCGATTGGGTTGAAAAAATAAAGGATTTCTAACCATCATATTTTGTTTAATTAATCAATTAAGAAATTTTTAATAAATAAAAAAATAAAACCTAATTAGATGGCAAAAAAAAAGAGAGAGTCCGCTAATCAATTGACTTATTTCCGAGGTATCTATAAAAAAAAAATACCTTGTTTTGACTAGAT